GTTCTGTACTATCAATAGGATCAATTATAACAAGTCACACACTCATATTCCGGAAATACAGAAACAAAGAAATTCCACGATCGAACTACCAAATAAAAATGGAATGGGCTAACAATAAAAAACCTAAATGTTTAACTTTACTTTCTATTGAAAAACTAGTTACTCAATTCTTGCGAATCTAATTCATAGAAATTTCATCTAGTAAAATGGACGAATTATAAATCTCCAAAATAATAGATAGAAATATCGCGAATAAAGCCATTGCAACACCCATCAAAGGAGTAGTTCCCCATCCCGGAGCTACTTTTCCATATTCTGAATTTAATGGTTTCAATAAGTCCCCTACAACAGTTCGTCTTGGACCAGATCTAGAACTATCCTCAACGGTTTGTGTAGCCATAAATCCTCTTTTTTATTAATTGAGATCTGTTGACTTTGTATACCATTCCACTGTAAATAAAGGATCTTATCCTATAGATTTATTGTGATCTTGAAATTTAAAAATGATAATAATGGAAACAGCAACTCTAGTTGCCATATCTATATCTGGTTTACTTGTAAGTTTTACTGGGTATGCCTTATATACTGCTTTTGGGCTACCCTCTCAACAACTAAGAGATCCATTCGAAGAACATGGGGACTAATTGAAGTAATGAGCCCCCAATATTGGGGGCTCATTACTTCAAATTGAGAAAATGAAAAATCATTTCATCTTTTTAGTTGGAACTTTAGGAGGTTCTCTAAAAAAGATAGCGAAAAAAATGATTCCTAAAGTCGAGACTAAGAGGAATGTATAAACCAATGCTTCCATAGATTTGATTGTGGTTTACAATTATAGCTTTCATACCTGTTTATTGTTTATTGGAGCTAATCTCCGGATAAAGAAAAAGAACGAACAAAAGTAAAACAAAGTGCAATAATTCAAATCAAGATTTATCTGGTTCTCTATGTCAAATTCAAATCATAACAAAAACATAAAAAAGTCGAAAAGGAACAAAAGAATGTTCTATCAGACTCCCTGTCTTCTTGTAGTTGGATCTCCAAGTTTTTGGAATGCTCCAAATTCTACTTGAGCATCCAAATCTGGGTCAATACCAGCAAAAACATCTCTGAACAAAGTTCTAGCACCATGCCAAATGTGCCCGAAAAAGAAGAGCAGAGCAAACGAAGCATGTCCAAAAGTAAACCACCCCCTTGGACTGCTCCGAAAAACACCATCCGATTTCAAAGTAGCCCGATCTAATTCAAAAATTTCACCCAATTGAGCACGTCTAGCATATTTTTTCACAGTAGCAGGATCACTATAACTCACTCCATTGAGTTCGCCACCATAGAACTCAACAGTTACACCTACTTGTTCAACACTATATTTCGATTCTGCCCTTCGAAAAGGAACATCGGCTCTAACAATTCCGTCTCCGTCTACCAAAACAACCGGAAATGTTTCAAAAAAAGTAGGCATACGACGTACGAAAAGTTCACGTCCCTCTTTATCTCGAAAAATAGGATGTCCTAACCAACCAATAGCTATTCCATCTCCATTGTCCATTGAGCCCGCTCTAAACAATCCTCCTTTTGCTGGATTATTTCCGATGGAATCATAAAAAGCTAATTTTTCAGGAATTTTAGACCAAGCTTCTGATAAACTTTGATTTTCGGCTAGCCCAGCACCAACTCTTCTATATATTTCTTGTTGGAAGTACCCCTGATCCCATTGATAACGAGTGGGGCCAAATAATTCAATCGGGGTTGTTGCTGAACCATACCACATAGTTCCAGCAACAACAAAAGCTGCAAAAAAGACAGCAGCGATACTACTGGAAAGGACAGTTTCAATATTTCCCATACGCAATCCTTTGTATAGACGTTGGGGTGGACGCACACTAAGATGGAAAAGACCCGCTAATATGCCCAATGTTCCTGCTGCAATATGATGAGAAGCTACCCCCCCGGGGACAAAAGGATCAAAACCTTCCACACCCCATGCGGGATTTACGGATTGTACCCTTCCGGTTAGTCCATAAGGATCGGATACCCATATTCCGGGACCATATAATCCTGTTACATGAAATGCTCCAAAACCGAAACAAGCCACCCCTGCAAGAAATAAATGAATTCCAAAAATTTTGGGCAAATCCAAAGAAGGTTTTCCGGTACGTTCGTCACAAAATATTTCTAAATCCCAATAGACCCAATGCCAGATAGCCGCTAAGAAGCACAAGCCCGAAAACACAATATGCGCCCCAGCCACACCTTCGTAACTCCAAATACCCGGATTCGTTATAGTACCCCCTGTGATATTCCAACCACCCCACGAATTGGTTATTCCTAAACGAGTCATGAAGGGTATAACGAACATACCCTGTCTCCACATTGGGTCAAGAACAGGGTCAGAGGGATCAAAAACTGCTAATTCGTATAGAGCCATCGAACCGGCCCAACCAGCAACCAGAGCTGTATGCATTATATGGACAGAAAGCAAACGGCCTGGATCATTTAATACAACAGTATGAACACGATACCAAGGTAAACCCATGAAAATACCCCTTATATCAACAAAAAATAGACACTCTGTAACTTTATTGCATTGGAAAAACTATACGTTTGACTCTCGCCTTTTAGTCGATTTTTTCGGATAAAGAAATTTTATTTGTTTTAGTTTTTTAGTAATAGTGGAATAATCCTATTTGTAGGAACTAAAAGAAACAGATCTATTTTATACCCGATAAGTAACAATATGCAATGGTGGGTGAGTGGGGGGGGGTTGACAATTTTCTCTATAAGTATTTAAATAAATAAAATAAATAAATGCAGACATATTTGTTTACCACCCCAAGGACACATTCGTAACAACTTTACTTTATTTGGTCTTCCCTTATTTTTTTTATGATTTATAAAAAAATACACTATGATAAAAGCAAATCATTTTGAATATATTTTAACATAATAGTAAACCCATTCTTACGTTTCCACACTAAAGTGAGATATATGATTTTTTTTTTCATTTTATGCCCATTGGTGTTCCAAAAATACCCTTTCGAAGTCCTGGGGAAGAAGATGCATCTTGGGTTGATATATAGTGCGACTTGTCATATATGTTTGGTCATATGGGATTTCCCCGTTTTCTCCCTCGATCGGAATATCTTCTCTTTCACCCTAAAAAACGTGAATTATCAAAAATTTGGAGCGTGAAGTGTAATGAAGTGCAATTAGATCGATTTTTGGTTTTTTTTTTTTTTGGGGGGGGGGATATTCAAATTAATATTCTAAATTTAGAAAAATTTATGGTTGGCTTAGTTGGACTAATAAAATGAAGTACCCAGGCTCTGTTTAGAAAAAAAACCAATTAATTAGTAATATATCTATGATTACTACTTCTATCATATCATATATTTGACAGAAAACATAAAATAAGAAATTCAGAAAATAAAAAAGTCGTAATAAAAATACATGTAATGTAGTTTTTATCCTATATGTGCAAACCAGAATCGGGCAGATTTTTACTCAGAGTAGAAAAGAAACCTAAAAGAATTGAAGAAGTCCATTCAGAAACAAGAAAATGACATTGTGATTGGAGTTCGATCCCGATGAAAGCAATACATCAATGAGAAGTTAGTTCAATAAACTTAGTATATTGTTTTTTTTTTCATTAGAAATTCCATTATGAAAAGGGAAAGAGGGTTGAAATAGACACATTGATTCCTTTTTGTTTATGGTTTTTGTGAACCGTATGCATCAAAAGGTGCATGTACGGCTCTTATAAAGGATACAATTAAATCCTAATCAATCGACTTTATCGAGAAAGATTACTTTTTTTAGGCCAAGAGGTTGATAGTGAAATATCGAATCAACTTATTGGCATTATGGTATATCTCAGTATAGAAAGCGCTAACAAAGATTTGTATCTGTTTATAAATTCTCCGGGCGGGTGGGTAATACCTGGAATAGCTATTTATGATACTATGCAATTTGTACAACCAGACGTACAGACAGTATGTATGGGATTAGCCGCTTCAATGGGATCTTTTATTTTGGCAGGAGGAGAAATTACCAAACGTCTAGCATTCCCTCACGCTTGGCGCCAATGATTCTTTTATTTGAGAATATATATATAAAGACTATACCTTCGCCATAAAAACACTTAAGTAATAATAGCATGGTACTTCGAATTTGATATGCAAGTTTTTGTTTTTTAAACCATTCGATTATGTATAGAAAGAGTAGTATGAAAGAGAGGATATTTATGATTTTATCTAATCTATTAGCAACTTAGTTTAGTTTAAGTGTCACAGACTTTTTTGTTTTTAGTTTTCACAACAGAGAACTTTTAACAATATTTATGCCTAACAACATTTATTTTAATTAAATTAGAATTATAAGAGAAAATTATTACATATGGAAAAAAAAAAAAAAGAAACTTTTGGATTGTTAAATAACAAATAAGACAAAATAAGAAAACAACGGAGCCACCATAGTACTTAAAAATATTCAAAAATAAAAAAGAAGGTTGGTTATTGTTATGTTTATCATTTAAATGTTTATCATTTAAAGATCTAGATCCAAGAGATCAAATAGATTTTCTACTTTTTTATTCCCTCGAAGAAAAAAGAAATTGCATATGTGAAAGAGCCGTATGCATCAATACGCAGAAAATGCTTGTACGGTTATTGAATCTTTTCTTTGCTCATTTATTTTCTTATTTTTTTTATATTTATCCCTTTCAGCTTACTTTGAGAAAATACTTTCACCTCAGTTGGGGGAATAAAGAAAATGTTTACCAATATAGATATAGAGGAAACCCTTATTAAAATGTTTATCAAGATAAGGGAAACACTTAAAAAAAAAATATCATCAGGGTAATGATCCACCAACCTGCTAGTTCTTTTTATGAGGCACAAACAGGAGAATTTATCCTGGAAGCAGAAGAACTACTGAAACTGCGTGAAACTATCACAAGGGTTTATGTACAAAGAACGGGCAAACCTTTATGGGTTGTATCCGAAGACATGGAAAGGGATGTTTTTATGTCAGCAGCAGAAGCCCAAAACCACGGAATTGTTGATCTTGTAGCAGTTGAATAAAAAATTAGCAGAAAGGATTCTTCTCAAATACAAGATTTGAAATTTTATTTTATCTTCTTAATCTTCTTATTTGGGTTAATATACTATTTATAGTATAATATACTATTTATAGTATAATATACTATTTATAATTAATTAATTAATCTATTAATAGAATATAAGTAATTCATAATCATTGGGTTAGGATTGATCTAAACCAGTTCATTATATATACGATTCACCATGCCAACTATGAAACAACTTATTAGAAACACAAGACAGCCAATCCGAAATGTCACGAAATCCCCCGCTCTTCGGGGATGCCCTCAGCGCCGAGGAACGTGTACCAGGGTGTATGTGCGACTCGTTCCGATCATATACTAAGACAAAAGAAAGGAAACCCATTTTTCATTATTGGCAATCCGTTAAGATAGTGTGGTGAATGGAATTCTTCCATTCACCACACTATCTTAACTTAAAATATATTTAAAATATATATATATATATTAATAATATATAGATTCTTCTATCATGTATCAAATTTATGATTTCTATTGGTGAAAACCCAATCACCTCAATTTACAATTTACGATAAGAAATAGTTTCCCATTGGTAACAAATAGTTACCCCATTAAGCAGAGAAAATCCTATTTCAATTAAAGTAAAGAAAAACGGTATCTTTAATTTATTTTACAAGAACGGAATAACAGGGTCAGCTACCCAGCTAATCTTCATACTTAAATACCGTTACTGTATAACTAGATTTCATTGTGAAAAACCTATTACTAAATATTTCATGGGTAGAGCCAAAGAGTGTGAACTGTACAAGTTAACAATAACATTAATTAAATGAAGATTAAATAAAAAAAGGAGGGTTCCGGTGTATAGAGAGACCCTAACCGTTTAAAAAATAATCATAGAAACGATGGAACCCACCATTTTTTATCTATGTCCTATTTAATTTACTTACTATGCTTTTTTAATACCTAGTATCTATAAAAAAAATTTCTCATTTCTAGGTTTAATACTCAAAAAAATCGTGGTTGGGAAGGTTATAGTAGCAAAAGCCATTGGAATTTTTTTTCATACATTGGAAGAATCCATTCTTGTTATTAATAGATGACTAGGAAAGAAAAAAGAATAACTGAAAGAAAAAAAAATCAAATAGTTATTTAAGAAAGTCTCCATTTTTTTCAATGACCAGAATTAAACGAGGATATATAGCTCGGAAACGAAGGACAAAAATTCGTTTATTTACATCAAGCTTTCGCGGGGCTCATTCAAGACTTACTCGAACTATTTTTCAACAGAAAATGAAAGCTTTGGTTTCGGCTCATCGTGATAGAGATAGGAAAAAAAGGAATTTTCGTGGTTTATGGATTAGTAGAATAAATGCAGTAATTCGCGAGAATCAAAAAACATACTATATTTATAATAATTTAATATATAATCTATATAAGAGGCAATTGCTTCTTAATCGTAAAATAGTTGCACAAATAGCTATATTAAAAGAGAATTGTCTTTTTATGATTTCCAATGAGATCATAAAAACAAAAAAATTCCCCGGAGACTGAACTCCGGGAAGGTATAAAATAGAAATTTGTATGATAAAATAGAATTTTCCGATAATAAAGTCATCAAAATAAACAAACACGTTCAATAAAAAAAAAAGATCTATTCTTCTTCACTGATTATCTTTTTTCTTATAACATAACAACCTAAATTGAATTGTTGTAGTTTTCGAACAAAACATCAATCAACGCTTGATTTGAGTTTATATTCAATAAAAAAAAATGGAGGAGTAACCCTATATATTCTTTTTTAAAGCAGTAATAGTTCTAGTGGTCGACTCGCTTTTTTCAAATTGTTTTTCATTATTAAGAAAAGGTAACAAAGATAAAATACGAGCTTGTTTTATAGCAATCGTAATTAATCGTTGTTGTTTTAAAGTTAATCTATTCACACGTCTAGATAATATTTTTCCTTGTTCACTAATAAATCGACTAATTAAACCCATATTTTTATAATCAATTCGGTCCCCCGATTGGATCGGGGGCAAACGCTTACGAAAAAATCGCTTGGTTTTAAGAAAAAATCGCTTAGATTTATCCATGGTTTGTTTATTCCTATTCCAAAAATCGCATTTCTTACAAAAGAAATTCTATTCTTACTTTCTTTTTTTTTTTCTATTTCTTTATTTCTGCATGAATCATATGTTTACAACAATAGGGACAGAATTTTCTCAATTCCAATCGACTAGGCGTATTGTGTCGATTTTTTTGAGTAATATATCTGGAAATACCCATTGATTTTTTATTAATATTCTTTTGATCACAACCGGTACATTCCAAAATAACAGTTACACAGATATTTTTACCCTTGGCCATGAACCTCCTTTGGGTTTTCAATTTTAATTCACTTAACAACCAACTATTCTATTTTCGAATTTCGAAGCGAAGAAGAAAAAAAGAACGAAAAAATAGAAGTTAATAAATCGAAATAAAATTATTAAAGACTTCATTTTTATAAATACAGTAATAATTAAGTAATACAACGATTCCGAACTATATTTCGTTTCGAATCACAGTACAGTATTTTTATTTTCATTTTAATATCTTGTATGATATTGTTGCCCCCACCTTAGCCATTCCATTTCGATTTCCAGTCTCATTCTATTATTAATAGAAATGGAATTGAATTCTTAATTCAATTCCATTGTCCATTGAAGCCTGGACCAAATTGCGAAGTTTACTGAAGCCGAATCCACCTTTATTCTTTATCTTTTCTAACTTATTCTATTATAATGAATTCTAAAAAAAAGAAGAAAAAATAAATAAGATCGGATTACTTAAAGGTATTTAATTGGATCTATAATCTTCTTCATCCCCTCTCGTGCTAATAATTAAAATGAAAAAAAGGGGAATATTAATGCATCCGGGAATAAACGATTGATTTCTATCAAGAGACCTGCTAAAGCTCCGAACCATAAAGTACTTACTACTGGTGCCACTGAAAGATATGTTTTTAGATCTCGCATTTCAAATCCTCCTTTTTATAGAGTATTATTTTTATTTGATCCTATTTTTTTTTTTATTAATATTCTTTTTTTTATTATATTATTATTCTTTATTCTTATTCTCTTATTCTCTTATTCTATAGAATATAATCTTTATTCTTATTCTCTTATTCTATAGAATATAAATATTTATAATATTTACTTTTCTTTTTTCCTATTCTATTCTATATTAATTATAGTATAGGTCTATATTAATTATAGAGTATAGGTCTATATTAATTATAGTATAGGAATCTATAGTAATTATAATTATAATATTATAATTATAATATAGGAAACCAAAAAGAAAAAAATGGTAGGATAATTGAGCAGTTAATATATAAATAATATATATATATCCATGGATAAAAAAAATGTGGAAAATAAGACAAAGATTCTTTACAATGAGAGTAGGAACCGATAGTAAAGGGATGTAGCGCAGCTTGGTAGCGCGTTTGTTTTGGGTACAAAATGTCACGGGTTCAAATCCTGTCATCCCTATCCTTAACTATTACTTATCATATGAGCAGTAACAAGGGAACAATTGAAACCAATTCAAATTGTACATACATAGTCAATAATATATATATATATTAATTAATAAATTGATATAGTATATGCACGTAGCAATATGTATTGGGATCATATAAAATAATTTATGAAAATAAAGCGCTCTTAGTTCAGTTCGGTAGAACGCGGGTCTCCAAAACCCGATGTCGTAGGTTCAAATCCTACAGAGCGTGATGGTTGAAATCCTAGAGAGCGCGATTCCATTTTTTGTTAGATTGAGAATTACACTGAAATAATTGAACAGCAGTCTGTCTAAAGTCTGAATTTGACCCCCTTTGGATTAGGATTAAAAAAAAAATAGGGGATCAATCAATAAACAAACGAGACATTAATTAAATTAATTAAAGGTCCAACTGATCACCTCGTCGGTATTGTAAATATGCAGTTACAAATAATCCAGCCAAAGTAATAGGAATTAGTCCTAACACGATTCCAAATAGAAAAACTTCAATCATTTTTTTTTTCGAAAGGGAAAGGGGGAGGTAATATCTATCCTTAAATATTTTTTTGTATTGATCATAAATCTCAACGACCAAAAATTAGAAATTGACACGGTAAGGAACTATAGAATATATTGAATATCCCAAGATTTCCAATTCAGTTCCAAATTTTTCAAATCAAATAAGTCGTATCTTACTCAGACCGATAAATAGAGCTGAGGTCATAGTTAAAACCGCTAATAGAAAACCAAAATAACTAGTTATAGTGGACATAAAGAAGCTAAATGAAATATGTTCTTTTTATACATATGTTTAGAAAGCACTTCCCTAAGTTTCTATTTTTTTTTGATAGAAAAATAAAAAAAAATACCACTTGAAAGATACAATTGAGAATTTTAGATTCATCAATCAATTATTACAGACGAACAAAATAAATATAGTGACATAGGTAAAATAAAAGATCAATTCATCATTTGTGACATCTACCCACCCTGTAATTCGAAATCAAAAAGCAGATTTATTGAACAACTCGTGAGTTGAGTAAACTAATCGAATTAAAATACTTAATTATTATATTATATCTTAATTATTATATAATTATTATATAATTATTATATTATATATAATATATATATATATATATAATTTATATATATATATAATATATATATATATATAATTTATATATATAATATATAGAATCTAATCATAATATAATATATAGAATCTAATCATAAAAAATTTACATTTCTTTTTTATATTCTATAGAATTCTATTCTATTTATATTAGAAAAAAGAGGAGGTTCGAACCAAACACATCTTTAACAACCACAAAAAGTATAATTCTAGATTTGGCATCTACTAGATTTGGCATC